ACCCATATTTTTTACTTCTGTCACTATATCTTGGTTTGTGCCGTCTATAATGAAATGAATGATAAATTAAATAAAAAGCTTTCAATTTGGACTAATTTTATCAATTTGTCTTTTTCTTATCTTGCATTTCTCAAAAATAGAAACTTAGGTAAGTGTTTCATAAACATATGTATAAATAGAACGTATCCCATTTAGTTCCTTCATGCTTACTATAACTAGTTATTTCGGTTTTCTACTGGCGGCTTTAACTATAACCTCGGCTCTATTTATTGGTCTGAGTAAGATACGACTTATTTGAAATTGATTGAATGAACAATTCATAAAAATAAATGTTTTTGGGAGATTCCAGGTAGCCTATAGTGCCTTCCCATGTAAATTGTAATTCTTGGTTATTGAGATTCATGGGCGATTTGGATTAATATTTAGAGATAGATATTACCTCCTCCTTTACCTACCCTTTAAACAATTGAAATGATTGAAGTTTTACTATTTGGAATCGTGTTAGGCCTAATTCCTATTACTTTGGCTGGATTATTCGTAACTGCATATTTGCAATACAGACGCGGCGATCAGTTGGACCTTTGATTAAAGTAATATCTCTTTTTAAACTTTAATCCGCAGGAGGTCAAATTAAATTAAAGTTGCTGCTCAAGTGAATAAAGTTATTTCATTCGAATTCTAATTCGACCAAAAAAGAACAGAAGCACGCTCTGTAGGATTTGAACCTACGACATCGGGTTTTGGAGACCCGCGTTCTACCGAACTGAACTAAGAGCGCTTTCTTATCACAATATAAAACACCCTAAATAAGGGAATTTTATTTGTAACCCCCACTATATCTTGCATGCATATAGTATCATAAAGAATTATGTATGTCCAATTTTCATTGATCTCAATTGATCCTTCATTACTGCACATGGGAGAAGTAATAGATAGGGATGACAGGATTTGAACCCGTGACATTTTGTACCCAAAACAAACGCGCTACCAAGCTGCGCTACATCCCTTTCAATTCAATTGTCCTACAGTGTCATTGTAAAGAATACCCGTCTTGTTTTCCACATCGTTATTTCTTTCCTCCATTGATATAAAAATTTTCAAAAAAAAAAAAAAAAAAAAAAAAAAAAAAAAAAAAAAAAAAAAAAAAAAAAAAAAAAAAAAATATATAAATATAATTAAAGAATAAAAAAATGATATAGGTAATGTTCAGAAAATGAAAGTAAAAAGTAAGTGGACTTATTTTTCTGTTGTAAAGAAAGGAAAAGATCATCTACCAGGTCGTTATATATATATCCATTGTAGTTAGGGATTCCCCATACAAATCCAAGTGATCCTTAGCGGCATATGTATCTGATGATATATGTAGTACAATAAAAAAAAAGGAGGATTTTCAATGCGAGATATAAAAACATATCTATCCGTGGCACCCGTGTTAAGCACTCTATGGTTCGGGGCTTTAGCAGGTCTATTGATAGAGATCAATCGTTTATTCCCAGATGCGTTGACATTCCCTTTTTTTTGATTCTAGTCTAGTTAGGGATGAAGAAGATTAGAGATACAATAAATTATCTGTGATTAACCCCCCTTTTTTGTTTTGTTCTTTCTGTACTGTAATGTAAGTTTTTTAGAAAAAAAAAAAAAAGGAAAGCGAAAGAATCAAAGAGGATTCATCCGCAATGAAAAAATAAACTCGGGATCAGGATGAATTAATAGAGGGAGAAAAGAAATGGAAATTAGGGGTCGAGACAATAAAAGCATACAAGATACTTAAATGAAATACTGGTATTAGAACTTATGGATAGTTAGAAATCATTGTATTACTTATTATTATTTCTCTATTGATTGCACATTTTATTTTCCGAATTGGATTTCGAGTCAGCAACTTCTTTATTTGCTTTTTTTTTTTTTTTCTTCGTTTCGTATCGAAAATGGAAGAGTTGAGTGAATAAAAAAAAAAAGGAGGTTCATGGCCAAGGGTAAAGATGTCAGAGTAAGAGTTATTTTGGAATGTAACAGTTGTGTCCGAAACGATATTAATAAGAAATCACGGGGCATTTACAGATATATTACTCAAAAGAATCGACACAATACGCCTAGTCGATTGGAATTGAGAAAATTTTGTCCCTATTGTTACAAGCATACGATTCATGGGGAGATAAAAAAATAGAGAAAATATAACACGCGTGTAACCCCTCCAAGGAACAGGAATAAATTACATAACATAATAATAATATATATATTATATAAATAAACGATAAAAACAAAACAACCAAATCCTATTTCGATCGGATCCCAAATTAAATTAGAATTAAGAAATAGGATTTTAAAGAAAAGATAAGGAATAAACCATGGATAAATCCAAGCGACTTTTTCTTAAATCCAAGCGGTCTTTTCGTAGGCGTTTGCCCCCAATTGGGTCGGGGGATCGAATTGATTATAGAAACATGAGTTTAATTAGTCGATTTATTAGTGAACAAGGAAAAATATTATCTAGGCGAGTGAATAGATTGACTTTGAAACAACAACGATTAATTACTATTGCTATAAAACAAGCTCGTATTTTATCTTTGTTGCCTTTTCTTAATAATGAGAAACAATTTGAGAGAACTGAGTCGACTCCTAGAACTACAGGTCCTCGAACTAGAAATAAATAGATAGGCCCATTCCTCAATTGTAATTGAATCAAAATTACAATACGAACCCCAACTCAGATTGATTTTTTGTTCAAAAAATTTGAGAATCCAGATTGGATTGTCACGTCGTAAGAAAAAAATCGTAAGAAAAAAAAGATTTCTTCTTTTTTTCGTGTTCATTCATTTTGACTTTATCCTATTATCATATTAATTTCTACTCTACCTTCCCGGAGCTTATTCTCCGGGGCTCCGTTTCGTTTAGTTTAAATCATTACGGTGTATTCCTTCCAATCTCCTTATTTAATGATTGTATTGGAAATCATGTAAAGACAATTCGTATTTAATATGGCTATTTGTGCAAGTATTTTACGATTAAGAAGCAACTGCCTCTTGTACAGATCATTTATTGATCTACTATAACTATAGGATACCCTACTCTCTCGAATTGCTGCATTTATTCGAGTGATCCACAAACGACGAAAATTTCTCTTTTGCCTGCCCCTATCCCGATGAGCAGAAACTAGGGCTCTCATTTTCTGTTGAATAGTAGTTCGAGTAAGTCTTGAATGAGTCCCTCGAAAGGTTGATGCAAATAAACGGATTTTTGTTCTACGTCTCCGAGCTATATACCCTCGTCTAATTCTGGTCATTGAATCAAATTAAACTTTGATGAATAACTAATCGATTTATTTTCTTTCAGTCATTCTTTTCCCCTTTCCTCGTCTATTAATAACAAAACGGATTCTTCCAATGTATAAAAAAAAAATTCCAATGGCTTTTGCTACTATAACCTTCCCAACCACGATTTTTTCCAGGTATTTAACCTCGAAATAATAAAATTATAAATTGTATTGATACTAGGTATTAACAAAATAGTCAATTGTAAATTAAGTTGAGTATAAAGTATCAATAAAATAAAGAGTAAAAGTAAATGAATAAATAAATAGTGGGTTCCATCGTTTCTATGGTTGCTTCTTAAACGGTGAGGTCCTCTCTATACACCGGAGCCCCTTCCCTCATTAATCAATGTTATTAGTAACTTGTACAGTTCACATTTTTTGACTCTACCCATTAATTATACAGTAATAGGTCTTTTTCACAATGAGATCTACCCATACAGTAACGGTATTTAATTATAAAGGTTGGCTAGGTAGCTGACCCTGTTAGTCCGTTCTTGCAAAAGTGGGAGCCAAGTTTAATTCTTTTGCTTATTAAATACTATTTCCCCCGCTTAATGGATAACCATTTGCTACCAATGGGGAATTGCTTTTCATCTCCAATTGAAGTGATTGGATTTGCACCAATAGAAACCATAAATTTCATACACAATGGAGGTTTTTTTATATATTGGATGGAATTCTTCCATCCTATTCATTGGTACTGGTCATTGATACTAGAAAAAATTTTTCTTTATTTTGTTCCAGCTCATGATCTGAACGAGTCGCACATACACCCTAGTACATGTTCCTCGACGCTGAGGACATCCCCGAAGAGCGGGGGATTTTGTTACATTTTTTATTGGCTGTCTTGTGTTTCTAATAAGTTGTTTAATAGTTGGCATACTAAATTGTATATAAAATGGGCTGGTTTAGATCAATCCTAACCAGATGATTATGAATTATTTCTATTTGATTTTTACCTTATTTTAATTTTACCCCGGTAAGCAGGTAAAATCTTCAATTTAGGGTCATCCGAATTATGGTTCAAAAAGGAATAGCGGATTTACGTGAAATCCCCGGCGTTTTCGACCGCTACAAGATCAACAATTCCATAAGCTTGGGCTTCTGTTGCTGACATAAAAACATCCCTTTCCATGTCTTCGGATACAACCCATAAAGGGTTGCTCGTTCTTTGTACATAAACCCTTGTGAGGGTTTCGCGGAGTTTCAGAAGTTCTTCCGCTTCTAGGACAAATTCTCCTGTTTGTGCCTCATAAAAAGAACTAGCAGGTTGGTGGATCATTACCCTGATGATATAACATAATGAATGGTTCCTTGATCTCATACGATCGGACGAAGGAAAGAGATAAAGAATAACAAGAAGAAAATAAGAATATATATTATAATTGAACAACCGTACAGGCATTTTTTGTGTATTGTATTGCATACGGCTGCACAATGGAATTTACTTTTCCTTTCCGTCGATCAAAAAGAGAAATAGGATTCGATCCATCAGATCCAAATCATTAAGTGATCCATTTACCACCCTTCTTTTCGGGAGAGTTTTTAAATACTATGATGGTTCCGTTGCTTTCTATATTAAATTTATCATTTATTTCATATGTGATTCAGCAATCCCAAAGTTTCTTTTTGATTCGATCAAATAAGTAAAAATAAAATGATCTTGTTTTTTTTTTCATTCTAGTACTCTTTCATAACATAAATATTGGAAAGATACCTCTGGTGTGAAAACAAAAAAGTTTGTGACGCTGAAATAAACCCTGGATAGATAAGATCAAAGTGGGAATACCTTTTATCTCATATTACTCGCCCGATACATAATCTCATGTTATGAAAAAACAATAATGGTTTGTTCATATCGAACTCGAAGTGCCATGCTATTATTACTTCATATTCTTATTGATATTACATATCGCGAAGGCATAGTCTTTTTTTCTCTCAAATAAAAACTCATTGGCGCCAAGCGTGAGGGAATGCTATACGTTTGGTAATTTCTCCTCCGACCAGGATGAAAGATCCCATTGAAGCGGCTAATCCCATGCATATTGTATGTACATCTGGTGGCACAAATTGCATAGTATCATAAATAGCTACTCCGGGTATTACCCACCCGCCGGGAGAGTTTATAAACAAATAAAGATCCCTGGTCTCATCCTCTATACTGAGATATACCATGAGACCGATGAGTTGGTTTGAGATCTCGCTATCAACCTCTTGGCCTAAAAAAAGTAATCTTTCTCGATAAAGTCGGTTGTATACGTCAACCCAAACTGCATCTTCCTCTCCAGGACTCCGAAAAGGTACTTTTGGAACACCAATAGGCATCAACTGAAAGAAAGGGGAGTTAAGTACTATCCATAAATTTTTATAATGGATAATATTAATATTAAGATTGATCTTGACCCCTTCAAAATGAATCTAATTGCACTTCACGCTCCAAATTATTGATGGTTCAAGCAATCTTTTTTGGGCGAAACAGAGGGTATCTCGATCGGTGGAGAGAACGGGGAAATTCCATATGACCCAATATGTCTGACAAGTCGCACTATACGTCAAGAAAATTATTACGAATGGTTGGGTCTGTTCGAATGATGAACAAGTATCGACGCATTCGCTCATATAAAATGAGACCAATCCCCCATTGCGTATTGGTACTTATCGGGTATAGAATAGATCTGCTTATCTTTGTTCCTACGAACAGAATTGTTCCATTATTACCAACGAAATGAAATAAATATTAACCCTTGCTCCGAAATAATCCACTGAAAGGGAGAGGTCCATAGTATAGTCTTTTCCAATGCGATAAAGTTACATAGTGTCTATTTTTCTTTGATAAAGGGGTATTTCCATGGGTTTGCCTTGGTATCGTGTTCATACCGTCGTATTGAATGATCCCGGTCGGTTGCTTGCTGTACATATAATGCATACAGCTCTCGTTTCTGGTTGGGCCGGTTCAATGGCTCTATACGAATTAGCAGTTTTTGATCCCTCTGACCCCGTCCTTGATCCAATGTGGAGACAAGGTATGTTCGTTATACCCTTCATGACTCGTTTAGGAATAACCAACTCATGGGGCGGTTGGAGTATCACAGGAGGGACTATAACGAATCCGGGTATTTGGAGCTACGAAGGTGTGGCTGGGGCACATATTTTGTTTTCGGGTTTGTGCTTCTTGGCAGCTATTTGGCATTGGGTATATTGGGATCTAGAAATATTCTGTGATGAACGTACAGGAAAACCTTCTTTGGATTTGCCCAAGATTTTTGGAATTCATTTATTTCTATCAGGATTAGCTTGCTTTGGGTTTGGTGCATTTCATGTAACAGGCTTATATGGTCCTGGAATATGGGTGTCTGATCCTTATGGACTAACTGGAAAAGTACAATCTGTAAATCCTGCGTGGGGCGTAGAAGGTTTTGATCCTTTTGTTCCGGGAGGAATAGCCTCTCATCATATTGCAGCAGGTACATTGGGCATATTAGCGGGCCTATTCCATCTTAGTGTCCGTCCGCCCCAACGTCTATACAAAGGATTACGAATGGGTAATATTGAAACTGTCCTTTCCAGCAGTATTGCTGCTGTCTTTTTTGCAGCTTTTGTTGTTGCTGGAACTATGTGGTATGGCTCCGCAACTACCCCCATCGAATTATTTGGCCCCACTCGTTATCAATGGGATCAAGGATACTTCCAGCAAGAAATATATCGAAGGGTTGGTGCCGGACTAGCAGAAAATCAGAGTTTAGCAGAAGCTTGGTCTAAAATTCCCGAAAAATTAGCTTTTTATGATTACATTGGCAATAATCCAGCAAAGGGGGGATTATTTAGAGCGGGCTCGATGGACAACGGGGATGGAATAGCTGTTGGATGGTTAGGACATCCCGTCTTTAGAGATAAAGAAGGGCATGAGCTTTTTGTACGTCGTATGCCTACTTTTTTTTTGAAACATTTCCAGTAGTTTTGGTAGACGGAGACGGGATTGTAAGAGCCGATGTTCCTTTTAGAAGGGCAGAATCGAAGTATAGTGTCGAACAAGTAGGAGTAACTGTTGAGTTCTATGGTGGCGAACTCGATGGAGTCAGTTATAGTGATCCTGCTACTGTGAAAAAATATGCTCGACGTGCTCAATTGGGCGAAATTTTTGAATTAGATCGTGCTACTTTGAAATCCGACGGTGTTTTTCGTAGTAGCCCTAGGGGTTGGTTCACTTTTGGACATGCTTCGTTTGCTTTGCTCTTCTTTTTCGGACACATTTGGCATGGGGCTAGAACCTTGTTCAGAGATGTTTTTGCTGGTATTGACCCAGATTTGGATTCTCAAGTGGAATTTGGAGCATTCCAAAAACTTGGAGATCCAACTACAAGGAGACAGGTAGTCTGATACATAACTGTTCTTGTATCTTTCGCCTCTATTGATTATTGATATTGAATTTTTTTGATTTAACTTTGACTTTGACATAGAGTACCAGAGAAATCTTGATTTGAATCACCACCTTTTCTTTGACTCTTGGCCTTTTTTAATCTGGGAGATGATCCCAAACGAACAGGTGTGGAAGCTATAATTGTAAACCACGATCGAATTTATGGAAGCATTGGTTTATACATTCCTCTTAGTCTCAACTCTAGGAATAATTTTTTTCGCTATATTTTTTCGAGAGCCTCCTAAGGTTCCGACTAAAAAGTAAAAAAAGGCGAAATAATTTTTCATTATCTTACATTATCTAAGTTGAAGTAAAGTAATGAGCCTCAGTAGCTCCTGGGTGGGGAACCACCCCTTTGATGGGGGTCGCAATGGCTTTATTTGCAGTATTCCTATCTATTATTTTGGAGATTTATAATTCTTCCGTTTTACTGGATGGAATTTCCATGAATTAGGTCCATTAAAATCACGAAGTACTGGCTTTTCAATCAAAAATGAATCACTTAGGACTCGGATTTCTAGGCCATTCGGGCAGTTCGACCGTGGAATTCTTTTGTTTCTGTATTTCTGGAATATGAGTGTGTGACTTGTTATAATTGATCCTATTGATAATACAGAGAATGGGTCTGTCATCTTGAGAGAGATGGGTTCTGCTTCGTCGGATATTAAGTTTTGTATCTGGAGCACGGAATATATGGATATAGTTAAAGAAATATTTAAACTATGATTCATACCTACTATTTAGACCTCGTGACTGGATTAAAAACCCATTTTTAAAAGATTTATTTTATTAGAATAAAATAATTGAATAAATGATGAACAAACGGTTCTTACTCAGAGAACCTTTTAGCTTAGCTTGGGGGCTTTATTCAATCATCGTGGTTCTAGTATGAATCTGAGGTTTCAATCGATTCATAGGGTCTCAACAAGAGAATTCCTATCAACAAAAAAAATAGGGATAAAGAAGATTCAAGAGGCCTGTAACTATCAACATAAAGACGAATGAGCTGACTTGAGATTTTGGCATTATCATCACAAAGAAGAGCTTTAGGATTTTTCCCCTTCGTATCTTCAAAGAAGATTTAATCTGGAGATTGATTAAGAATAAAGAAGTTTAAAACTTTCTATTACATATTCATTGCAACCAGTATTGGGGTGTTTCTGCTTGAGCTGTACGAGATGAAATTCTCATATACAGTTCTCGGAGGGGGAGTTACATTGGTTTACCTATCTCAATAAAGTATATGATTGGTTCGAAGAGCGTCTCGAGATTCAGGCGATTGCAGATGATATAACTAGTAAATACGTTCCTCCTCATGTCAACATATTTTATTGTCTAGGGGGGATTACACTTACTTGTTTTTTAGTACAAGTAGCTACGGGATTTGCCATGACTTTTTACTATCGTCCGACCGTTACCGAGGCCTTTGCCTCTGTTCAATACATAATGACGGAAGCCAACTTTGGTTGGTTAATCCGATCAGTTCATCGATGGTCGGCAAGTATGATGGTCCTAATGATGATCTTGCACGTATTTCGTGTGTATCTCACCGGTGGGTTTAAAAAACCTCGCGAATTAACTTGGGTTACGGGTGTGGTTCTGGCTGTATTGACCGCATCTTTTGGTGTAACTGGTTATTCCTTACCTTGGGACCAAATCGGTTATTGGGCAGTCAAAATTGTGACAGGCGTACCTGATGCTATTCCAGTAATAGGATCACCCTTAGTCGAGTTATTACGCGGAAGCGCTAGTGTGGGTCAATCCACTTTGACTCGTTTTTATAGTTTACACACGTTTGTATTACCCCTTCTTACTGCCGTATTTATGTTAATGCATTTCCTAATGATTCGTAAGCAAGGTATTTCAGGTCCTTTATAGATCCTTTATAGAGAAGGCATATCATAGATTAGATATTTGTAATCAATTATATAAAATTTTGGGAGGAACAATAGTATTTCATTGCTACAAATATGGATTATTGAAAAGAATAAGACATGTGTTTGGATATTTCCCTTCAACTCCGTAGTATTTTTTTTTGATACAAATAGTTGAAGTGGATTCTCTGAAGAGAATATGGATTATGGGAGTGTGTGACTTGAACTATTGATTGGCCCGCGCGGATATATGATTTTATCCGCCACATTGGAATTTACAACCAAATGTGTCTCTGTTCCAACCACCACGTAAGTCCCATACAGAGGGTAGGCTGGTTTGCTTGAGGAGAATTTTTTCTATGATCAGACCCGAGTCGTGCATGAACTGGCTCCGTA